ATCCTTTTGTGAAAGAGTAGAGTGAATAAGAAACATAACTAATTTGGAACCGATGACGAAATAAAGAGGTTAGGTAGTAAAATGGGCTCTTTTCTTTTTATTGGGGATAGAGGGACTTGAACCCTCACGATTTCTAAAGTCGACGGATTTTCCCCTTACTATAAATTTCATTGTTGTCGGTATTGACATGTAGAATGGACTCTATCTTTATTCTCGTCCGATTAATCAGTTCTTCAAAAGATCTATCCGAGGAGTGAATGATTTGATCACTGAATATTCGATTCTTCCTTCAATTTGGAATCGATTCACAATAATTATAATTCTTCCATTTTTCATATAAAAAAAATACGGAATCGGATCGTGATTAATTGTTTGATATTTCAGTACGTATATAGGATAGGGTCATCCTTTCTGGAATTTCGATAGAAGGATTCCTATACCAATGTTAATCAACTCCATTCGTTAGAACAGCTTCCTTTGAGTCTCTGCACCTATCCTTTTTTTGGTTCTCGCTTTCTGAACCCTTGTTTTCTGAAAACAGGATTTGGCTCAGGATTGCCCATTTTTAATTCCAGGGTTTCTCTGAATTTGGAAGTTATCACTTAGTAGGTTTCCATACCAAGGCTCAATCCAACCAAGTCCGTAGCGTCTACCAATTTCGCCATATCCCCTTATGAGACCGAGATCTCATTGTGATCCCATCCCCCTCTTTCATTTATTTATGTCGGAACCGTTGAATTCATTAGATACTGATTCCTAATATCGAAAAAAAGTCTACTCCTATTTTATTATTTTATTTTGATTTCTTGTCCATATTCTCTATCGGAAGACCCGTACTTGGTCCCATCAGAAATGATTCTATCATTGATGTATCTGCAATTCAATATGGATAGAGATATCCCACATATACATACCCTCCCCCCCTCTCATTTTTCCCGCGCGATTTTGAATACTGGAACGGTCGATATTCATTTTTTTTTTTCGTTCTACCTCCCCCCTTTCTGAATGAAACCAGCGAAATGTCTCATTATGATCTGGATTGCATCCTTATCTTATCCTTTCCTTAGTACCGATCTGCTCTAATATGATTAATCTAATCTGCTATAACTAACTGCTATAAATTAAGTATAATATATAAATTCAGAATTAAAAAAAACATTCTATATAGATATAGTTAGTTAGTTCTATTGCACTTATTTCTGTTATGCGAGCCCGCTTAGCTCAGAGGTTAGAGCATCGCATTTGTAATGCGATGGTCATCGGTTCGATTCCGATAGCCGGCTTTTCAATATTCCTTGATCTCAAGGAATATTGAAAAGACTCCTCTCTTTTTTTCTTTTAAAAATGTCGGGTCACCGATCTATTATGTCGTAGCAACTTCCAACTATGAATAAAAAACTGATTTGATTGGAGCAGTTAAATCTCTACACTACAGAATAAATCAAGAAAGGGGTCCTTCACTTCCTATATATACAAAATAATCCGGATATTGATACAATTCATCTCATTCTTCTTTTGTAGTCTTCTTTTGTAGTACTTCAATAGATTTAGTTTCGTTTATCGTTTAGTTCAGTCTTAATTTAAGTTTATTCTGTAAAATAAAATTTTAACAAGGAGTCTTTATGTCTCGTTACCGAGGGCCTCGTTTCAAAAAAATACGCTGTCTGGGGGCTTTACCGGGACTAACTAGTAAAAGACCTAGATCCGGAAGTGATCTTAGAAACCAATCACGTTTCGGGAAAAGATCTCAATATCGTATTCGTCTAGAAGAAAAACAAAAATTGCGTTTTCATTATGGTCTGACAGAGCGACAATTGCTTAGATATGTTCGTATTGCCGGAAAAGCCAAAGGGTCAACAGGTCAGGTTTTACTACAACTACTTGAGATGCGTTTGGATAACATCCTTTTTCGATTAGGTATGGCTTCGACCATTCCTGGAGCCAGGCAATTAGTTAACCATAGACATATTTTAGTTAATGGTCGTGTAGTAGATATCCCAAGTTATCGCTGCAAACCCCGAGATATTATTACTGCAAGGGATGAACAAAGATCCAGAGCTCTGATTCAAAATTATCTTGATTCATCGCCCCGCGAGGATTTGGCAAAACATTTGACTTTTGACTCATCCCAATATAAAGGATTAGTAAATCAAATAATAGATATTAAATGGATCGGTTTGAAAATCAATGAGTTTCTAGTCGTAGAATATTATTCCCGTCAGACTTGAACCTAACTAAAATAACAAAGCTTCGGACCATTTTGCCCCCCCCTCTTTTTTTTTTTTTTTCACCGAAGAAGGGGTTTGATCCGGATTTTTCTCCCATTCACGTATCACAAATGGATCAGCAGTGAGATTTTCATTCCTTTCCACTCTTTCCGGTATTTTCCGTACTGCAGTAATTAGGAATAGAGAATCTCTATCAAATAAGGGTCTTACTGTTGGAATAATGGTATCAATTGTTATTTGATTTGATACATTGTGGTCGGTTGGTGAATTAG